AAGGTTTTGTTGTTATAGAACATGGCATTCTATGGGAGCAATGAATAGGTACGAATAGAGCAAAAGAGGAAATCAAAAAAAAATAGTAGAGAAAGATTCTATAAAACTATATACGAATCATCACTCCCCCGCTTTTTTATTTCCTTAATTCAATTTCATTTGATTAAGGCGAAATTCCTTAAAAACCTCCGCCTTATTTAAAATATCCTGAACAGTTTCTGTAGGTTGAGCACCCTTTTCAAGGAAATATAGAATAGCAGGAACGTTTAAATAAGTTTGATTCTTTATCGGATCATAAAAACCCACCTTTCGAAGATCTCTTCCTTCTCTTCGGGATCGAACATCAATTGCAACGATTCGATAGACGGCTCATTGGGATAGATGTAGATGAATAATACCCCCCTTAGAAACGTACGGGAAGTTTTCTCTTCGTACGGCTCGCGAAAAAATGATTTGAAGTTCTATTTCTGTATAAAATTACAATGGCAAATGGGTCTATAAAATGATCAAAGCAATTCGATTATGCTTTAAATCCCTTTTTTATTCCTTCCTGAAAAAGAAAAAAAATCATTAGTACTCATAACTCAAGTTGGAGAACTCTCAAATAGCTCAAGGGAAAATCTTTAGGCATTTCATTTATTGATTTATTGAGTGGTCTTTAAACCCCTTTCCTTTTTGTTTGTCTCGTTTAAAATTTATTTGGATTTTTATTCGGGTCGAGTTATTGAGTCAATTGAAAGGGTATTTCCTTGTTCTGGGATCCTTTATCTTTTCTTTGTTTTAAATCATTGGGTTTAGACATAACTTCGGTGATTCTTAATCCTTTCAAAATGGCAGCAACATACCCTTTTTTGTGATTTCCTTCTATCAAAGAATCATACAAACGGTTGATTTCCACGCGATACACTTTGTATCGAAAGAGTTTTATCACTTCCAAGAAAATTCAAATTTCCTTTTGGGTTGGAAACTTGGAATCCTTTCGATTTCTCTATCGAAGATATACTTACGAAGTTGTTCCAATTTATTGATTGGAATTAACCCTAGATCCTTGCCCTTGAGAAATGAATCAATACTTTCTACTCGAGCTCCATCATGGACTATTTCCATTCCAACCCAACAAAAAAAGAGAGGTTCGAGTGGAATAGAACAAACGATGTCGAGCCAAGAGCACCTTCATTCCTATATAAAATGGTGGATGTAAGAATCCACAACGGATCGTGTCCTTCAAGTCGCACGTTGCTTTCTACCACATCGTTTCAAACGAAGTTTTACCATAACATTTCTCTAATTTCGAGTCGGTATGCAATTGATTCAATTATAGAATCATGAATAATCATCGGTTCAGTCGGTACATAGTAATCTCTACTTTATTATTCTATAATATATAATTATTCTATATATATATTCTATATAGACGGATATATAGACGGATATATATTTTTCTGAAGAGGTTTTAGCAAGAATTTACCTTAACCCCATATATTTTTTTTATTGTATAAATATTTAATTATACAAGATTTTTTTTATTTTGTATTATTATATATTATAAAATAAAAACTAAAAAGAATATATATATAATAATAATAATAATATTATAAATAATAAACAAAACAAATAAATGAGTTCTTTTTGAATATCTACGTCTTCAAGTAACTCAATAGGATAGATTCACTAATCTCACACTTTTTTAAGTGCCAAAGACTTAACTTATAAGGAATCATTAAAAATATTGAATTTATAATTTAGTTTCCTACTTTAAATATCATTTTTTATCATTTTTTGAATAAAGTTTTACAGTAAAAAAAAACCAACCAACCTTGATCATGATAAAAGAGATCCATTTCTATTTCTTTTGAAATTGAATCAATGATTTAAAACAGATAGATAGATCGAACAATAAAAAATTATTTTTTTACAAAGAAAAACGAATGTCACTGAAATAGAGCGATAACAATATATACGTATAAGCTATGCATTTCCTCATTTTATCTACGTATTTTTGTATTTTGTTTGACTTGAGATTCACTAATCTTTCTATAATCTTGTCATAAAGTAAAAAGTAAAGTGAATAAAATATATGAATCACCCCTGTCTCAATCCTTCCATAGATTTACAATTATTCATTAAAGCCAAACATGAAATACCTAAAAAGAAAGTTCAAATAAAATACATCGATTCCATATATAACTTGATTCTTTATTAAGAAGATTCGGACAGACGCAGATATTGAACTTAATCCCTTCCGTTTCTGATTAACTTATCTCTACTCCCCGAATTCGATGGGAATAATAAATCCTAAAAAGGGAGGGTCCTTTTTCTTTTTCGGGATGCTGACTATCTTGTCTAGGTACAAAGACAAACAAGTATAGATTAAGTCTTTGCTCCTTTTTTTATTTTACCCTACCCTAACCCAGTATTAAGAAGAGACTTAATCCCCTTAATTGAATTCAATTATAGTACCAATAACTCCCTCTTGGTTAGAAATTTAGAGATTCACATA